TCTTCGTTCTTGATAGTTATTTACTTAACCGGTGGATAGGAAAATACTCTGGATCGAAATCTAGGGGAGTACTTCTTAATCATTTCTACCAACTTTAAGCCCCAATTGGAATTGCTTTGGTATAAATAAATATCCTGGTGTATAATTTAAAGAATCTCTATTACTAATCCTTTGTGTATCTTGGTCTTCCTAACCATCCACGCATTTTTTGAATCTTTCAGTAGGTTAATACTAATACATCTAGGGTAATAGATAGTCAAAACCCCATGGAGTTGATCTTTTGAACCCGCTTCAAGCCATGATGACTAATAAACCAATCGAATCTTGGGGTAAAGTTAAGCAGTTGATACTGTTTACTTTGAGTTAATTCTTGTACATAGGAAATGAGATTGAATTCCTTTAACAGCAAATTTTGAAGCCGTTTTATTTCACTCATCTAACTATCCGGTTTAGTTTATCAAACCCAACGATGAATAAAAAACCAAAAATCGATATTCAACTCATTTAACTTTCTTGCTAGAAAGAAAAGAAATGGGGTCAATTTTATGTCTCACCGAATCACACGTAGAGATATTGATAATACACATAGAGTTAATGGTATTTCATAACAAATTGATTGAGCAGCAGCTCTTAATCCACCTAAAAAGGAATATTTATTATTTGATCCATATCCTGACATAAGAAGTCCAATGGGAGCAAGACTTGAAATGGCGATCCATAAAAAAACACCAATACTAAGATCGGCTAGAATAAGGCGATAACTAAAAGGAATTACTGAATAACTTAGTAAAATGGATATCACTGCTATGGATGGTCCAATATTGAATAAACGGGTATCTCCTCGAGATGGAAGAAGATTCTCTTTGAAAAGTAGTTTTGTCCCATCTGCTAGAGCTTGAAGAATTCCCAAAGGCCCAGCATATTCGGGTCCAATACGTTGTTGTATTCCTGCAGATATTTCTCTTTCTAACCAAACAATTACTAGTACACCTAGTGTGATTCCTAATACAAGAGTCAAAATAGGGACAAGCATCCATATAATCCCATAAACTTCTTTTAAGGATTCTAATCTGGAAAAAGAATTGATAGCTTGTATTTCTGTTGTATCAATTATCATTTCAACGGTCGACTTCTCCCATAATGATATCTATGCTACCTAGTATCGTCATAATATCAGCCAATTTCATTCTTTTAACTAACTGAGGAAGAATTTGCAAGTTGATAAAACCCGGCGGTCGAATTTTCCATCTCCAAGGAAAAACACTCTGATCTCCTATCAGAAAAATTCCCAATTCCCCTTTTGGCGCTTCGACCCTTACATAAAGTTCTTGTTTGGACAATTCAAACGTTGGAGAAGGTTTTTTACTAATAAATCGATATTCAAAATCATTCCATTCGGTTTTTTTTATTCTATCAAAGCGTCGTATTTCTAAATTTTCATATGGCCCTCCTGGAATTCCCTCCAAGGCCTGTTGAATAATTTTTATAGATTCTGCCATTTCACTCATTCGTACTAAATAACGAGCTAACGAATCCCCCTCCTTTTGCCAGTGAACCTCCCAATCAAATTCGTCGTAACACTCATAACGATCAACTTTACGAAGATCCCATTGTATTCCGGAAGCTCGTAGCATTGGTCCGGATAAACCCCAATTTAGTGCTTCTTCTGCGTGAATAATGCCTATGCCTTCAACTCGTTCTAAAAAAATAGGATTCCGTGTAATAAGCTTTTGATATTCAGCAACGCCGGTTAAAAAATAATCGCAAAACTCCAAACATTTATCTATCCAACCATGAGGTAGATCAGCAGCGACTCCTCCGATACGAAAATAATTATGCATCATGCGCATACCGGTAGCAGCTTCAAATAGGTCATATATCAATTCTCGTTCTCGAAAAATATAGAAGAAAGGGGTCTGTGCCCCAATATCTGCCATAAAAGGGCCAAGCCATAACAAATGAGAAGCGATACGACTCAACTCCAACATAATAGCTCTGATATAGCTAGCCCTTTTAGGTACTTGAATATTGCCCAGCTGTTCGGGTCCATTTACAGTTATTGCTTCTGTGAACATAGTAGCTAAATAATCCCAACGCGTTACATAAGGCAAGTATTGTATAATTGTTCGATTTTCCGCAATTTTTTCCATCCCTCTATGTAAATAACCCAATATTGGTTCACAGTCGATAACATCTTCACCATTGAGAGTAACGATAAGTCGAAGAACGCCGTGCATTGATGGGTGGTGAGGGCCCATATTTACTATCATGAGGTCTTTTCTTGTAGTTGGTGCAATCATAAGTTTTTTCCCGAGTCATTCTTCCATGCATTGCTGAATGTAAAAAGAAGAGTTCGTCCAAATTGAAACGAATAGGTTCAAAGTTCAAATAGTATTAGGATTCAAATTAACGAGTTTTTATCTCTCGAATATCTAACTTGCCAATTAATTCTTTATAACGTCCTCTATTTTTTTTTGACAAATAGGCCAGCAGTCGTTGACGTTTTCCCAAAATTTTCCGCAAACCTCTTTGAGATGAAGAGTCTTTTTTGTGCAATTCCAAATGTGAAGTAAGTCTCCTTATCTTAGTGGTGAAAGTGAATACTTGAAATTCAACAGACCCTCTGTTTTCTTCGTTTTCTTTTTGAGAAATAACCGAAATGAATGAATTTTTTACCATAAAAAAATTCCCCTTTCCTTTTGACAGATATAGATTTTACCGATCAGTAATAATAATGCCATTAATTTTAATGTGGTATATACAAAAATCGAATTGAAATTTATTTATGAACGCCTAATTTTATGAATTCAAATCAATCCATCCACTTTAGAATTGGATTGAGATAGAAAAGGATTAGTACATTTCCGCATTTGAAGGGTTTAGACCTAAAATGTAAAAAGTTATGTTGATTCATTTCGAGATCTAATTCCTACATTATTCATTTCATATTGGATATATGAATGAAATGGAAGACAAAAATTTGCGGTCCGTGTATTTCTTTGCTTTCATATACCCTTATACCTCTATTTACCCTATATATTTTCATCAATATACCCTCTAATATGATATAGAGATAATATTATCCACGAATTTTCAATCGTGGATACAGACGTATCCTTAACATACTGAAACGACTTCCGTTATTGGTATTAAACCAATAACGATTCATACAGGCTAAATCTTCTAATCGATACTTAGGCCAAAGAAAGAGCTTTAATTTCATTAATTGATTTTTCTCTCTATCAAAACCGTTATTCTCAAGTGAAGCTGGGCTGCTTTTTTTTATGTTCTTTCCGTTCCAAAATACTAGATTTCTATCTACATCATTTTGATGCTTTAAATTGAAAGAAATTAGAATTCTCAATTTTCTACGACGTCTAAACGATAAAATATTTTCCGGAACAAGGAAATCCAAATCATTTGCATTTTCAGTAATTCTTTGATGTGGTGAAATACTTTCATCCAAATTATTCTTAGAAACATATCTTTGTTCTTGGTATTTTTGATTTGTTTGGTACTTACTCTTATGAACCAACGAACTGCTTATGGTTTGGTACATAATAATTTGTCCGTCGGTTTTTCCCGACAGACGAATGGGTTCTATAATCAACATTCCCCCTTTGATCAATTCTGTAAGAGTTAAACTCTTCTCCATCAGCATTATATCAAAACGAATTTCTCTCTTTTGAATCGAGGATATGGTCATTTTTCTTGGCTCTATCAATCTAAGCAGGAGACAATATATTTTGATATTATTCAACAGTCTTTGGTTCAAAGTATCGTCCCATCTCAATTGAAAAAGTAAATAACGTTTCAAGAAGAAATCGAGGTTACTTTTATATTGTTTTTTCTTTTTCCCTTTTTTGATGTCCGATCTTGCATAATTTTCTTCAATATATTTTTGTTTTGAGAGAATGGATCCAAAACCTCCTCGGCTTGTGGGTTCTTCTTGATTTTGGTGCTTTTTATTTGATGGTATCAAAAAAACGACTTTTTGCTTTTCATTCATCTTTTGATTTGCACTTATATTTCGATTTAAAAGAAGTAATTTTTTTGGTATAAACCAAGGTTTCGTTTTATATGCATTATAAAGTAACACAAATTCTGGGAAGAACCAAACTTCCAGATTTGATATGGGACGTTTTAGCATTTTTTCATTCATTCCCATCCAATCAATAAAAACTTCTTTTGAGTTTGATGGATTGATTTTTGGAATCATATCTGGAATCATAAGATAAAAAAGATCTTTTTTATAAAAAATTTGAGAATTATTAGTACCGGGTTGAATATTTGGATTCCTGTTGGCAGCGATCGTGATCCAGGCCTCAATATCAACTTTTTGTCTACGAGAAAAATTGATAATTTTCCAATCCAAATATTTTCTATTGGCCGTTTTTTCCGTAGATAGGATATCCACAAAATTAGGGATAGGGATGTTCCTCAACATATCATAAAGCGGCGTGTTATAAGAAACCTCTTGGTTCTTATTTCCTTGCAACGGAGATCTATAAAAAGGGCATTTTTCCGAGTTAAGAAATTTATAGGCTAAAAAATCATATTTATAGTATTTTTGAAAATTCTCTTTTTGATTTGATGGTATATATACTTCAAATTTTTTTGGGGGGGGTGAATTACTGAATTGGTCTTTTTCATATGAATTGCATTTGCTTACTTTTTTCTTTTTAGCTATACAGGGCTGATGAGCTGTATTTCTCCATTTTTCAGGTGTTAATCTAGACCATTCGATCGTCGATAAATTGTATGGATAATACCCTCTTAACCAGTTTTTCCATTGATTCATTTCATAACTCGTAAGTTTCTTATCACCTAATTTTGAATTAACCATTCCTTGTTTTTCAAAAGAATCCTTTATTTCCGGCTGAAAAAAAAGGGGGATTCCTTGATATTGAAGAACGGATCTTAATTTTAGTAAATTACTAACTTGGATTTGTGATAATTTGTAAAATACATATGCTTGTGATACGTAGGATAATTCATCAAAAATATGTGAATTTTTTTTAATATGCTTAATGTTATCAAGTGACTTTTTGATAGTCGAAATAAATGGAATTTCATTTTTCTTTTTTTTATTAATTAGGTCTTGCTTTCTTTGATTATTGTACAGGGATTTATCAATAATTTTTTTTGTTGATTCAAGAAAAAGTTCTGTATTTATTCTGGGAATATTAATGATAGATAAAAAGATATCAGTGTATATTCTTTCAACGAAAAATGTTAAAAAAAGGGGTAATTTAGAGATTAATCGAGCATTTATTCTTTTGAATATTTGCCATTTTTCTAATCTTTTAGCATTCGAACTTGTTTTGTTAGGACTAATATTATTGACCCTTGGAGTTACTTTTTTTTTTTCTTTTGTGATTCTTTCTATTTGATTTTGAATTGTCTTTGTTCGCTCAATCAGATCTTTCATTTTTGTTTCTGTCAATGAAGAATTTGTCAAACCCGAAGATCCGATTTCACTAAAGGATTCGTGAATTATCTGATTGCTGATTATCGAATCTTTTTCTTCGTTAATTTCATTCGATTTATAGACTTCTACTTCTCTTAATCGAAATAATAGAAATAGAATCGGATTTACTTTTGAAAGTTCTTTTTTTCTTTTTTTTAAAAAAAGAATCCTTTTAAATTTTCCAATTTTTTTTTCCAGTTCCTTAAAAATGGGTTTCAAAAAGGAAGGTTGTTTTCGGGGCGAACCGAAAGGAAGTTCAGCTTCCATTCCCCAAACTGTTAAAAAACAAAAATCATCTTTTTTATTTTTAATTAGATCTTTCTGAGAGGTTCGTAATTTCGATTTGTGCCAAGGTTTCATACAGAAAGGAAATAATATTTTGATCTGAATACCGTCGATCAACCAATTTTTCGGAAATTCTGTTTCTGATAATGGAACACCATTATAGGTACATTTAACATGTATCTCTCTATTCCATTCCTGGAAATCCTCAGACCATTCGGGACGTTGCAATAGGAACACCCGTCCAATATTTTTTGCAATTATCAATGAAGGTAATAGAATATATTTTCTAAAAATAGATTGGGTTAGCAACATATAACCTCTTATTACTTGCGCAAAAGGAATGGTATCCCAAGCCTCTGCTATATCTATTCGCGCTTTTTCCTTTCTTTTGTTGTTCTCTTTTTTTTCTTCTCTTTTGGTCTGCTCTTCTGTATATTCTACAATTCGGAATGTTTCCTTTTTCCCTACCCAATTTCGAAAAATGGATTGAATCAATCCGGAAATATTCCAAGAAAAGAGAGTAGATTTTTGTATTCTGTCCAAAAAAAGCGGGGAATGTGCATTTGCTTGAAACAATTCCCAAATAACTATTTTACGCCTTTGAGCCCGCACAGAACCCTTGATTAGATCTCGGCGAAAATCTGATTGTTGTGAATAGCGTAGCAAAGAAACTTCGCCCGTTTGATCGGGCGTATTAGGATCATTATTAATATTAGTATCTTTGTTAGCAATAAAAATTACTACACGTTTGGCTTTTCTTGACCTAATTTGATGATCTATCGGTACGTCTTCTTGATGTTCTCCTGATTGTTGTTCTAACTCGGTGATTAATTTGTATGACCATCGAGGGATTTTTTTACTGATTTCTTTTATTCTAATAGATTTTTTGCTACTAGTTTGACCATTAGCATCGGTTACAATTTTAGTTAAAAAATGGTTTAAATTTTTTCTTATTTTTTCTGAACCTATTCTTTCTTTTGAAAAAAAAGAAAGATCCTTCCAATTTTGATTTAGATTCCATTCTGAATTTCGAAAAAATTGACTTATGAATATGAAGAAATCACCAATTTCTGTTGATACTGGATTTTTTTCAAATCTATTTATTTTCTCGTCAAATTCTTGATCATCAGTGTACGGAAGAAAGATACCATGAATTCGATTTATCCCAGATTTTTCTATGAAATTTTCTGTGAAAGTTTTTTTTATGATTGAAGATGAAAGGTTTTTGTAGGTTGTTCTTCGATATGATCCGTTCAAGAAAGGATCATATCTTTTTGATAAGTATTCTTTTGTATAATCATCATTACACAGCCGAGTCCTTGTTTCGAGTATATTCAAAAAACCATATTCTTTATCTAGAGATTCAATTCGATTTAGAAACTCGGTGCTAAAATTTTTATCTTTTTTTTTGTTGGTATAAATCCAAGGATTGTAGAGTTCATTAGATGAAGATTTTTCAAGTGTAAATGGGGATATCCTTCTTTTTAGCATTTCCAAAAAAATCGATACACTAGGGGGATATGTAAAACAGATTCTTTCTTTTCCATCACTTTGACATATGTCAAAAAAATATTGTGACATTTCATTTCTGACAGCTCTGTCAAATTTCTTATTTTTTATGTAGCGAAAGGGTCGATTCCATCGATTTGAATCGAAAAGAAGAGTTACAAGATTTTTTTCAAAGCAAAAAGGGTCTTTATTTGCAATTTTTTTCTGAAGTATTTGAATTATTGAATTGTCATGAT